GGACAGCTATTCGAAATCTTAGTGAAAGACTGGATTTATTATCTCATGTTTGCTTTTCGTGAAAAAATACCAATGGAAGTGGAGGGTTTCTTCAAACAACAAGGAGCTGGGTCAATTATTCAATCAAATGATATTGAGCATGTTTCCCATCTCTTCTTGAGAAACAAGCGGGCTATTTCTTTGCAAAATTGTGCTCAATTTCATATGTGGCAATTCCGTCAAGATCTCTTCGTTAGTTGGGGGAAGAATCCGCACGAATCGGATTTTTTGAGGAATATGTCAAGGGAGAATTGGATTTGGTTAGACAATGTGTGGTTGGTAAACAAGGATCGGTTTTTTAGCAAGGTACGGAATGTATCATCCAATATTCAATATGATTCCACGAGATCTAGTTTCATTCAAGTAACGGATTCTAGCCAATTGAAAGGATCTTCTGATCAATCCAAGGATCATTTCGATTCCATTAGGAATGAGGATTCGAAATATCACACATTGATCAATCAAAGAGAAATTCAACAACTAAAAGAAAGATCGATTCTTTGTCGGGATCCTTCCTTTCTTCAAACGGAACGAACAGAGATAGAATCAGAGCGATTCCCTAAAATCCTTTCTGGATATTCCTCAATGTGCCGACTATTCATGGAACGTGAGAAGCAGATGAATAATCATCTGCTTCCGGAAGAAATCGAAGAATTTCTTGGGAATCCTGCAAGAGCCACTCGTTCTTTTTTCTCTGACAGATGGTCAGAACTTCATCTGGGTTCGAATCCTACTGAGAGGTCTACTAGAGATCAGAAATTGCTGAAGAAAGAACAAAAGAAACATCTTGTTCTTTCCAGGCGATCGGAAAATAAAGAAATAGTGAATTTATTCAAGATAATTATGTACTTACAAAATACCGTCTCAATTCATCCTATTTCATCATATCCGGGATGTGATATGGTTCCGAAGGATGAACTGGACAGTTCCAATAAGATTTCATTCTTGAACCAAAATCCATTTTGGAGTTTATTTCATCTATTCCATGACCGGAACAGGGGGGGATACACGTTACACCACGATTTGGAATCAGAAGAGATATTTCAAGAAATGGTAGATCTATTCACTCTATCAATAACCGAGCCGGATCTGGTGTATCATAAGGGATTTGCTTTTTCTATTGATTCCTCCGGATTGGATCAAAAACATTTCTTGAATGAGTTATTCAACTCCAGGGATGAATCGAAAAATCACTCTTTATTGGTTCTACCTCCTCTTTTTTATGAAGAGAATGAATCTTTTTATCGAAGGATCATAAAAAAATGGGTCCAGACCTCTTGCGGGAATAATTTGGAAGATCCAAAACCTAAAATAGTGGTATTTGCTAGCAACAACATAATGGAGGCAGTCAATCAATCTATATTGATCCGAAATCTGATTCAAATCCAATATAGCACCCACGGTTACATAAGAAATGTATTGAATCGATTCTTTTTAATGAATCGATTCAATCGCAACTTCGAATATGGAATTCAAAGGTATCAAATAGGAAATGATACTCTGAATCATAGAACTATAATGAAATACACGATCAACCAACATTTATCAAATTTGAAAAAGAGTCAGAAGAAATGGTTCGATCCTCTTATTTGGATTTCTCAAACGGAGAGATCCATGAATCGGGATCCTAGTGCATATAGATACAAATGGTCCAATGGGAGCAAGAATTTCCAGGAACATTTGGACTATTTCATTTCTGAGCAGAATAGCCGTTTTCAAGTAGTGTTTGATCGATTGCATATTAATCAATATTCGATTGATTGGTCCGAGGTTATCGACAAAAAAGATTTGTCTAAGTCACTTTTTTTCTTTTTGTCCAAGTTTCTTCTTTTTTTGTCCAAGTTTCTTCTCTTTTTGTCTAACTCACTTCCTTTTTTCTTTGTGAGTTTCGGGGGTATCCCCATTCATAGGTCCGAGATCCACATCTATGAATTGAAAGGTCCGAATGATCCACTCTATAATCAGTTATTAGAATCAATAGGTCTTCAAATCTTTCATTTGAAAAAATGGAAACCCTTATTATTGGATGACCAAGATACTTCCCAAAAATCCAAATTCTTGATCCATGGAGGAACAATATCACCATTTTTGTTCAATAAGATACAAGAGTGGATGATTGACTCATTCCATACTAGAAAGAATCGCAGGAAATCTTTTGATAACACAGATTCCTATTTATCAATGATATCCCACGATCCAGACAATTGGCTGAATCCCGTGAAACCATTTCATAGGAGTTCATTGATATATTCTTTTTATAAAGCAAATCGACTTCGATTCTTGAATAATCAATATCACCTCTGCTTCTATTGTAACAAAAGATTCCCTTTTTATGTGGAAAAGGCCTGTATCAATAATTATGATTTTACGTATAGACAATTCCTCAATATCTTGTTCATTCGCAACAAAATATTTTCTTTTTGCGATGGTAAAAAAAAACATGCTTTTTGGGAGAGAGATACTATTTCACCAATCGAGTCACAGGTATCTAACATATTGATACCTAACGATTTTCCGCAAAGTGGCGACGAAGGGTATAACTTGTACAAATCTTTCCATTTTCCAATTCGATACGATCCATTCGTTCGTGGAGCTATTTACTCGATCGCAGACATTTCTGGAACACCTCTAACAGAGGGACAAATAGACCATTTTGAAAGAACTTATTGTCAACCTCTTTCAGATATGAATCTACCTGATTCAGAAGCGAAGAACTTGCATCAGTATCTCAATTTCCATTCAAACATGGGTTTGATTCATACTCCATGTTCTGAGAAATATTTACCATCCGAAAAAAGGAAAAAACGGAGTCCTTGTCTAAAAAAATGTCTTGAGAAAGGGCAGATGTATAGAACCTTTCAACAGGATAGTGCTTTTTCAACTCTCTCAAAATGGAATCTATTCCAAACATATATACCATGGTTCCTTACCTCAACAGGGTACAAATATCTAAATTTCATATTTTTAAATACTTTTTCAGACCTATTGCCGATACTAAGTAGCAGCCAAAAATTGGTATCCATTTGTCATGTGCATGGGTCAGATATATTATGGCGAATTCGTCAGATTCCATTGTGTCTTCCACAATGGAATCTGATAAGTGAGATATGGAATCTGATAAGTGAGATTCCGAGTCATTTTTTACATAATCTTCTTCTGTCCGAAGAAATTATTCATCGAAATAATGAGTTACTATTGATATCGACACATCTGAGATCGCTAAATGTTCAGGAGTTCCTCTATTCAATCCTTTTCCTTCTTCTTGTTGCTGGATATCTCGTTCGTACACATCTTCTCTTTGTTTCTCGAGTCTACCATGAGTTACAGACAGAGTTCGAAAAGGTCAAATCTTTGATGATTCCATCATATATGATTGAGTTGCGAAAACTTCTGGATAGGTATCCTACATCTGAACTGAATTCTTTCTGGTTAAAGAATCTCTTTCTAGTTGCTCTGGAACAATTAGGAGATTCTCTAGAAGAAATACGGAGTTTTGCTTTTGGTGGAAACATGCTATGGGGTGGTGGTCCCGCTTATGGGGTCAAATCAATACGTTCTAAGAAGAAATATTTGAATCTCATCGATCTCATAAGTATCATACCAAATCCCATCAATCGAATCGCTTTTTCGAGAAATACGAGACATGTAAGTCATACAAGTAAAGCAATCTATTCCTTGATAAGAAAAATAAAAAACGTGAATGGTGATTGGATTGATGATAAAATAGAATCCTGGGTCTCGAACAGTGATTCTATTGATGATAAAGAAAGAGAATTCTTGGTTCAGTTTTCTACCTTAACAACAGAAAAAAGGATTGATCAAATTCTATTGAGTCTGACTCATAGTGATCATTTATCAAAGAATAACTCTGGTTATCAAATGATTGAACAACCTGGAGCAATTTACTTACGATACTTAGTTGACATTCATAAAAAGTATCTAATGATTTATGAGTTAAATACATCCTGTTTAGCAGAAAGACGGATATTCCTTGCTAATTATCAGACAATTACTTATTCACAAACCCTGTGGGGGGCTAACAGTTTTCATTTCCCATCTCATGTAAAACCCTTTTCGCTCCGCTTAGCCCTACCCCCCCCTAGGGGTATTTTAGTGATAGGTTCTATAGGAACTGGACGATCCTATTTGGTCAAATACCTAGCGACAAACTCCTATGTTCCTTTCATTACAATTTTTCTGAACAAGTTCCTGGATAACAAGCCTAAGGGTTTTCTTATTGATGATAGTGATGATAGTGACGATAGTGACGATATTGATGATAGTGACGATATCAACCGTGACCTTGATATGGAGCTGGAGCTTCTAACTATGATGAATACGCTAACTATGGATATGATGCCAGAAATAGACCGATTTTATATCACCTTTCAATTCGAATTAGCAAAAGCAATGTCTCCTTGCATAATATGGATTCCAAACATTCATGATCTGGATGTGAATGAGTCGAATTACTTATCCCTCGGTCTTTTAGTGAACTATCTCTCAAGGGATTGTGAAAGATGTTCCACTAGAAATATTCTTGTTATTGCTTCGACTCATATTCCCCAAAAAGTAGATCCAGCTCTAATAGCTCCGAATAAATTAAATACATGCATTAAGATACGAAGGCTTCTTATTCCACAACAACGAAAACACTTTTTCACTCTTTCATATACTAGGGGATTTCACTTGGAAAAGAAAATGTTCCATACTAATGGGTTCGGGTCCACAACAATGGGTTCAAATGTAGGAGATCTTGTAGCACTTACCAATGAGGCCCTATCGATTAGTATTATACAAAAAAAATCCATTATAGACACTAATATAATTAGATCCGTTCTTCATAGACAAACTTGGGATTTGCGATCTCAGGTAAGATCGGTTCAGGATCATGGGATCCTTTTCTATCAGATAGGAAGGGCTGTTTCAAAAAATGTACTTCTAAGTAATTGCTCCATAGA